TAGAATTAATAAGATAAAATCATTCTGATATCTTATCTATATTTAGTATTTTTTATTAGCTTTACTTTATTAGTTCTATTCTATACTGTATCCATATCATTTATCCCTATGAGATACCGTACAAAATATAATGCAGAAGGAAGAGATATAATGAAATTCTTGATTAGATCTTCTCATAGGAACAATCTATTTTATTTGATTGATGGATCCAACAACCAAACCTATTTTTTTTAATGAATTAAAAAAGAGAGTGGTTTTATTCGAAGCGCTTCGTGATTTTCAACCAATTATGTGCTTCAATATAATTACCTGGAGTAAGCGCTATAGCTTGTTTCCAATACTCAGCAGCTTGATCGGACCAAGCTTCCGCAATTTCAGAATCACCCTGTAGAATGGCCTGTTCTCCCCGGTCGGAATAGGTGGTTCCTTCCCTTAGAACCGTACTTGAGAGTTTCCTATCTCATACGGCTCAAAAATCGATTCTTTTTGTGTCCTATCTTAATCTACCCTATGCTAACTGAATTAGATTTCTCATAAACCTATCCCATTTTTTCTTGGGTTAACCAGAAGAAGTTAATTACATAAGTTTCAAACCCTAATTTTGATCAATAATCAGAATCAGTTTGATCTTTTCTCCCACCTTCAGAAGAATGAAGCATAGGTATCCCCACAATATCGTTAGAATTTTCTGAAAGGTAACTATCTCGGTTTCATATATGGAATTCATATAGAATCTTTGAAAAAGACTTTTTTCCATAAGAAAAAAGAACTTACTATCTTTGGGATCTGATGCTACACCGCTGCTCAATACCTTAGTGGATCGACTCTATTACATAAGTTGATTCCTAACTTTTGTCCCATATCATGACATAAGTAAGCAGTTCTTAACTGTATCGACTCAATAGCTCGCTAATTGATCTTTACGGTGCTTTCTCTATCAATTTGATCCTTTATCCATAGAATATAGTATATAGGCTGCACTCATTTTTTTTTTCTTCCTATTTTGGTTCTCGTGAAGTCTCTTTCCTTGCTACAGCTGATAAAAATCGTTGCTTTGGACGATGCATTATGTAGAAAGCCTATTTTTTCTAGTATTTACTAGCCAATTTGATCTTTGCTTTTTTTCCTTATTTCTATAGTGGAGATAGTCGCACGTAATGACAGATCACGGCCATATTATTAAAAGCTTGTGGTAAGAATGGGTTTCGTTCTAGTGCCCGGAAATAATATTCCAAAGCCTTTGTATGCTCTCCATTGCTTGTGTGTATAAGGCCTATGTTATAGAGTATATAACTTCGATCATAGGGATCAATTTCTGGTCGCGTAGCTTCATAATAATTCTGTAAAGCTTCCGCATAATTTCCTTCGGATTGAGCCAACATCCGTTACGGTCGTTCATTCTATTCAAAAAATCTCCGTTCCAGAACCGTACATGAGATTTTCATCTCATACGGCTCCTCCCTTCTGCGCATAGTACTAAGGGGAATAATCCATAGAATAAAAATTGAACTATTCTCATCTCATTATGAACTGAAAGGAACTAGTATTTTTACAAGAAATCTCTAGCCAGCCTTCCCGCAAGAGGTTTTTTCTTAACACCAATCATATTAGTGTTAGATATAAATGGTAACTCCAACAATTTCTTTGTTCTCAACGCCTTCTATTTCCAGGAATTAGTCACTTCAACGATCTTTGATGGTTATACGGGTATCCAAAGTACAAACGAGATGGATGTTTGTTGTCCCAACCATTCTTGTTAGTCCCGATACCGATAAGGAAAGGGGGAATTTATAACAAAGTTTTTGTGTTGTTGATTCCTAGGTGTAGTGCTTTTTCCCTTATGCCGTCTATTGGTACTAATGTAGTGTAGGATTGACCCGCAATACAGAACCCATAGGTGTAACCTTTCGCTCAATACTCAAATCAACAATTGAAACATCTGAGGCTGCATCAATCGAGGATACACGATAGAAGGAATTGTTCTATCTCCAAACTTCACCTTCACCGAGCGTAGGTTTATTTCAAGAATTTCGTTCTTTCTATACCGAACCGCGTCTCTTTCTCGTAAGACTGAGGTGAGGGCTAAAAAAAACAAGAAAAAAGAATCAAATCGCACCATCTCTGTAATAGGTAAATGCCTTTTTTTCTCCTGAAGTTGTCGGAATTATTCGTAATAAGATATTGGCTACAATTGAAGAGGTCTTATCAATAAAATTTCCATTTATATTAGATCTAGGCATAATTAGCAATCCATTCTAGAATTCTTTTCATTACCCCTCGGGGAAAATGATCCCACAAACAAAGCAAAGGAATTATACAGTACGAAATAACATAAAAACAGACTAATTTTATTCTAATAAATAGATATTAAATAGATATGGGCTTTCCACTTAAATTGTCCCCTTTTGTTTGGAAAGATATGAGATATTGGAATCAGATTGATTTCATTCCCATTTTTGTAGTATACCAATGAGCGGAACTATTACTATTTCATCTAAGT